AGACTGAAAGTAATGATAAGACTCAAAGTAATGATAAGACTCAAAAATACTACTTGCCTCAAAAATATGATCCCTTTTTGCACGGGTCACGTCGCGGAATATTCAGAAACACGGCTTCAACTTCAATCATAGAGCAAGCAATCATATATATACAACTGACAAAACACTGTTTCAGTGCAAAAAATAAGATTTATTGTTTCCTTCGTCCTAGTACTGATTACCGAGACATTAAACAGAAAGAATTTGAACAGAAAATGGATACATTTGATAAAAAACCATTTTCAACAGAAATTAGTAATTTTTTAACTTTCATAAGTAAATTTGCTAGAGAATCAGGATTGAATTTCAGTTTCAATTTGAAAGGTCTTTCTTTATTTTCAGAAAAAGAACATGATCAAAAAAGAAAAAAAAAATCTATTGGAATTGGAATCAAAGAAATCCGTAAAAAAGTCCCTCGATGGCCATCCGGATTAATCACCGAATTGGAATACGAATTAGACGACTATGAAGGCTTTCCGTGGGCGCTAAATCCCGATATTAGCACAAGAAAACTTAAACCTTTAGTGTTTTTTAATCAGACAAATGTTGAGCCTGATTCTAAATTTCATGGGCTCCCAGACACGTTGGGTGTGCCACGCTATTCTTTGTTGGCCTCGGATTTTCGTCGAAACCTAATCAAAGGTTCTCCACGTGTTCAAAGGCGGAAAGCTTTTATTTGGGACCTCTTTCAAGCAAGGGCGCATTCCCAGCTTTTTTTTGGCAGAACCCTAAATTTACTCCTTTATTATTTTGGGCGGCCAATGAAACGTATTTTTAGAAATTGGATGGGTAAAGGAATAGCATCAAAAATTTTGAATTATACAGAAAAACAGACACAGACAAAACTAAGAGAGAAACGAGCGAAGAGAAAAAACGAGATAAGAAAAGCTGTAGAAAAAAAGCGGCTAGCCATGGAACAGCGCTGGGAAATCCTGCCACAGACACTCATATTAAGAGCTTACTTATTACTAATGCACTCGATTTTTAGAAAATATATCCTATTCCCTTTATTGATAATAGCTAAAAATATTGTCCGTATCTTATTATTGCAAGTTCCGGAGTGGTCTGAGGATTTTCAGGATTTGAATAAAGAAATACACATTATATGCGACCAAAATGGTATTAGATTAAAAGACGACCTGATTGTGCCCTCTTTTTTTGTAGGCGGTTTTCAGATAAAAATCCAATTTCCTTTTTGCTTGAAACCTTGGCACAGATCTAAGCTACAAGCCTCTCGTAAAGATCGAATCAAAAAGCAAAAAGAAAAAGACGAGTTTGTTTTTTTAACCGTTTGGGGAATGGAAGTTGACCGTCCTTTCGGTTCTCCCCGAAAAATATCTTCTTCCTTTTTGAAACCCATTTTTAAGAAACTAGAAAAAAAAATGCAAAAGGTGGATTTTCAAGTTCTAAGAGTTTTAAAAACAGTAGTAACAGAACTCTCAAACGGAAATTCAATTTCATTGGTTAGATTGAGAGAAAAATATGAATCAAGTGAAACTAAAAAAGAAAAATATTCTATAATCAACAATCGGATAATTGATGAATCGTTTACTCAAATTCAATCTATAGATTGGACAAATTATTCACAGACAGAACAAAAAATGAAGAATCTAACTGATACAAGAAGCATAATCAGAAATCAAATGCAAAGATTTACAGAAGAGAAAAATAAAATAATTTCGGGAATAAATAGTAGTACAAATTATAATGTAGAATCACAACCACCAAAAAATAGTTGGCAAATATTAAAAAGAAGAAGTGCTCGATTAATCAGTAAATTACATTATTTTATACAAATTTTCATTGAAGAAATATACATAGATATCTTTATATCTATCATTAATATTGCCAAAATCAATACACAACCTTTTCTTGAATCAACAAAAAAAATGATTGAGAAATACATTTCTAATAATGAAAGAAATCAAGAAAAAATGAATAAAACAACTAAAAAAAAAATGAACTTTATTTCGATTTCGACTATCAAAAAGTCACGTTCTAATTATTCTATTAGAACTACTAAGAAGAATTCACATATCTTTTATGACTTATCTTCCTTGTCGCAAGGATATGTATTTTATAAATTATCACAATCCCAAGTTATTAACTTGTATAAGTTAAGATCTGCTCTTCAATATCATGGAACTTCTTTTTTTCTTAAGACTGCAATAAAGGATTCTTTTGGAATACACGGAATATTTCATTCCGAATTAAGGCATAAGAAACTTCGAAGTTATGATCAATGGAAAAACTGGTTAAGAGGTCATTCTCAATACGATTTCTTTCCGATTAGATGGTCTAGATTAATACCACAAAAACAACGAAATAGAGTCAATCAACGTTGTACGGCTGAAAATAAAGATTTTAAAAAATCGAGTTCATATGAAAAGGACCTATTATTTCATTACACAAATAAAAATTCTTGTGAAGTATATTCATTACCAAACCAAGAAGATAATTTTAAAAAATACTATAGATATGGTCTTTTATCGTATAAATCTATTAATTATGAAACTAAGAAGGACTCATATATTTATGGATCACTATTACAAGTAAATAAGAAGAAAAAGATTTCTTATAATTACACTATACACAAATTATTTGATGAGGATATTGGTCTCACTAATTTTGTAAGAAGGGCTAATATTATAGATATGGACAAAAAGCCAGCTAGAAAATATTTTGATTGGAAAAGACAACATTTTTCTCTAAGAGAAATTGATAATAAAAGAGAAATTGAGAAGCAAAATATTTCGTATATTAAAATGGATCAAGATCTAGAAACCAATCCACCCAATTCCAAAGAAATCTTTTTTGATTGGATAAAAACAGGTAACGCAAACCTAACTAACCTCAAATCAAAGTGGGACTGTGAATCTTGGTTCTTCCCAGAATTTTTGCTACTTTATAATGCATATAAAGTGAAACCGTGGATTATACCAAGCAAATTACTTTTTTCAACTTTCAAGGGAAATCAAAATAAAAATGAAAAAGGAGAACAAAATGGGAATGAAAAAGGAGAACAAAATGGGAATGAAAAAGGAAAACAAAATGGGAATGAAAAAGGAAAACAAAAGGGGAATGAAAAAGGAAAACAAAAGGGGAATGTTTCAAAGAAGCGAGGAATAATGATCATAAAAACAGGAAACGAAATATTTCACAGAGAAATAGCCATAGACCCTAAAAATTTAGCAAAAAAGAAAAAAGCAGGAAACCTTGATGCAATTCTGAAAGAGCATTTTCTTTTTCAATTGAGCTGGTACACTGATTTTGTGGAGCAAAAATTGTTAGATATGCTCGAGCCATATGGTTACCTGATAGATAAAGGAAAACCTATAAAAAAATTGGTAAAAGTGGTGATAACCTCTCTGCAAAGTAAAAGATTAAGTCTACATCAAAAAACGCTTCGCCAGACAGTATCGATGGATGAAATCCTGCAACTTGAGGTATTTATTCTCGAACCCATTCGTCTGTCTAAAAAAAAGGGTCGACAATTTCTTATGTCTCAAACCATAGGCATTTCATTGGTTCATAAAAGTAAGCACCAACTTAATCAAGGATACCAAGTTGATAAAAATCATTTTGCTGAATCCATTCCAAGCCATCAAAGACTAACGGGAAATAGGGAGAAAAATCATTATGATTTGCTTGTTCCTGAAAATATTTTATTATCTAGACGTCGTAGAGAATTGAGAATTCTAATTTCTTTCAATTCAAAGAATGGGAATGGTGTGGATAGAAATCCAGTATTTTGCAACGAGACTAAGATAAGAAACTGGGGTCAATTTTTGAATGAAAGTAAACATCTTGATAGAGATAAAAATGAATTAATTAAATTAAAGTTCTTTCTTTGGCCTAATTATCGATTAGAAGATTTAGCTTGTATGAATCGTTATTGGTTTGATACCAATAATGGGAGCCGCTTCAGCATGTTAAGGATATATATGTATCCACGATTAAAAATTCGTTGATGGTACATATTCTCTACCATATAGGGTATATGAAAGTAAACAAAACAGCGGAAGATATGCCCTGTCTTATATCCCAGTTTCATATAAAATGCTACGATACTAAGTCAATGACGTATCAATTAGATCTACAAATGCATCAAGGAAATCTTCGTAATTTGAGGTTTCAGTTATTCGCTTTTGTGAGTGTAAAAACCATCTTTTTGTATCCCTATCCGAATCAAATTCCAAATTGGATTGATTCATGTTAATTGATAAAATAAGGAATCCATAAAGAAATTAAGATTCTTGTGTATACTAGATTAAAATAGCTGGTATTATTATTACTGATCAATCAAATTCATATCTGTTCTGTAAAAAGGGGAGGGGGAAATTCTTTTATGCTAAAAAATGCATTCGTTTCAATTATTTTGCAAGAGGAAAACAAAGAAAACGCGGGGTCTGCTGAATTTCAAGTAGTTAATTTCACCAATAAGATACGGAAACTTACTTCACATTTGGAATTGCACAAAAAAGACTATTTGTCTCAGAGAGGCCTGCGAAAAATTCTGGGAAAACGTCAACGGCTGCTGGATTATTTGTCAAAAAAAAATAGAATACGTTATAAAGAATTAATTGGTCAGTTAAATATTCGAGAAACAAAAACTGGTTAATTTGAAGAGTCGGTTTGAATTATTCGCTTCAATTTTAATGAACTTCTTTTCGCTTTCAGCAATTCATGGAAGAATGAATCGGGAAAAAACCTATGACTACGCCAGCTACAAGAAAAGACCTCATGATAGTCAATATGGGTCCTCAGCACCCATCAATGCATGGTGTTCTTCGACTCATTGTTACTCTAGAGGGGGAAGATGTTATTGACTGTGAACCAATATTGGGTTATTTACACAGAGGGATGGAAAAAATTGCGGAAAACCGAACAATTATACAATATTTGCCTTATGTAACACGTTGGGATTATTTAGCTACTATGTTCACAGAAGCAATAACGGTAAATGCACCGGAGCAGTTAGGCAATATTCAAGTACCTAAAAGGGCCAGCTATATCAGAGTCATTATGTTGGAGTTAAGTCGTATAGCTTCGCATTTGTTATGGCTTGGCCCTTTTATGGCAGATATTGGGGCACAGACCCCTTTCTTCTATATTTTTCGAGAAAGAGAATTGATATATGACCTATTCGAAGCTGCCACCGGTATGCGAATGATGCATAATTTTTTTCGTATCGGAGGGGTAGCTGCTGATTTACCTCATGGATGGATAGATAAATGTTTGGATTTTTGCGATTATTTTTTAACAGAGGTTGCTGAATATCAAAATCTTATTACACGTAATCCGATTTTTTTAAAACGAGTTGAAGGAGTAGGCATTATCGGCGGAGAGGAGGCAATAAATTGGGGTTTATCGGGACCAATGCTACGAGCTTCCGGAATACAATGGGATCTTCGTAAAGTTGATCAGTATGAGTGTTACGACGAATTTGATTGGGAAGTCCAATGGCAAAAAGAGGGGGATTCATTAGCTCGTTATTTAGTACGAATCAATGAAATGACAGAATCCATAAAAATTATTCAACAGGCTCTAGAAGGAATTCCGGGGGGGCCCTATGAGAATTTGGAAATCCGACGCTTTGATAGATTAAGGGATCTGAAATGGAATGATTTTGACTATCGATTTATTAGTAAAAAACCTTCTCCGACTTTTGAATTGTCGAAGCAAGAACTTTATGTGAGAGTTGAAGCTCCAAAAGGAGAATTGGGAATTTTTCTGATAGGAGATAGGAGTGTTTTTCCTTGGAGATGGAAAATCCGACCACCGGGTTTTATCAATTTGCAAATTCTTCCTCAGCTAGTTAAAAGAATGAAATTGGCTGATATTATGACGATATTAGGTAGCATAGATATCATTATGGGAGAAGTTGATCGTTAAAATGATAATTGATACAACAGAAGTACAAGCTATCAATTCTTTTTCTAGATTGGAATCCTTAAAAGAAGTCGATGGGATCATATGGATGCTTGTCCCTATTTTGACTCTTGTCTTAGGAATCACAATAGGTGTACTAGTAATTGTTTGGTTAGAAAGAGAAATATCTGCAGGGATACAACAACGTATTGGACCTGAATACGCCGGTCCTTTGGGAATTCTTCAAGCTCTAGCAGATGGTACAAAATTACTTTTCAAAGAGAATCTTCTGCCATCTCGAGGAGATATTCGTTTATTCAGTATCGGACCATCCATCGCAGTCATATCAATTCTACTAAGTTATTTAGTAATTCCTTTTGGCTATCATCTTGTTCTAGCTGATCTCAGTATCGGTGTTTTTTTATGGATTGCAATTTCAAGTATTGCTCCCATTGGACTTCTTATGTCAGGATATGGATCAAATAATAAATATTCCTTTTTAGGTGGTTTACGAGCTGCTGCTCAATCAATTAGTTATGAAATCCCATTAACTCTATGTGTGTTATCAATATCTCTACGTGTGATTCGTTGAGACATAAAATTGACCCTACTTCTTTTCTTTCTAGGAAGGGCCTTTCATGAGTTGAATATATATTTTCATTTTTTATTCATCATTCGGGTTGATGAACTAAACCAGATAGTTATATGAGTGAAAGAAACAGCTTATAAATTTGCAGTAAAAAGATTGAGTCTCATTTTCTATGTACAAGAGTTAAGTGAAAGTAAACATAAACATTAGAAACTGTTTACCCCAAGATTGGTTAATTAGTGATCATGGCTTGAAGCGGGTGCAAAAGATCAACTGTATGGGGTTTTTACTATCTATTACCATACATGTATTATCCTAACGGGGGATTAGCAAAAAGAGGTGGATAGTTAGGAACACCAAGGTACACAAAGGGTTCGTAATAGAGATTATTCAACAGGATTTTTCTGTGCATAAAAGGAATTCTAATTGGGACTTTAAGTTAGTAGAAATTATGAAGAAGTACTCCCCCTGATTCCGATCCAGAGTATACTCCTATCCACCGATTAAGTAAATAACTATCAAGAACGAAGTAATCCTTTACTTTGTTTAAAGTCCCTTTTTCTGAGAAAGGAGAATAGGAACGAAAAAAATAAAATCGAAATAGAAAGAATATAATTGCACTAGAAAGAAAGAGATCTTTTTTTATTCTTTCTTTCCTCTATTTAGAGAGATAGAATTCTTGTCACGATTCGTGAACTAATGTGATGTCTAATTGTTTTTCGTAATCGAAAATGCTAGGTTGAAATATCTATTGATATTGCTACAAGAAAGATTTTATTGAAAGCTTAAGTTATTACTCAACAAAGAAAAATAAAAATTCTTAAAAGATAAGATCAATTCCGAAGCGCTTTATTTTAAATATAGCAGACAGAATTCCATTGTCTAATTCGGGACCTTAAGGTAGATTTTGACTCTACCTATCCTACGAATATATCAAGATAAATAATAGTGAACCGGTCCTTAGATTTATTTATGACCTTCGAGGAGCCGTATGAGGTGAA